AATGGATTTGCTTGGTATAATGGAAAATGGGGATTTTTGGCGATTCAAGAATCGACTTAGGATTATTCATAATAATCAAAATTTACCGATTTCTAACTAGAACTACTATACTCTAACTCAACTCTAACTCAGTATAATGATAACGTATTATCTGGTTAGTTTCTTTTGTATTCTGTATTCCAAATAAAAAATATCTATTTTCTGAATATTCCGACTGGACTTTTATGAAAAAAATTGATGAACAAATAAAAGCCCCTTATCGGATTTGAACCGATGACTTACGCCTTACCATGGCGTTACTCTACCACTGAGTTAAAAGGGCTTATTTGATTTAATTCCCGAACGAGTCACTATGTAGATAAAATTTCTATATGCATATATTATATATATAAGTATATTAAGTATATACAGTATACTCATAGTGGCTGATGGATGATTATTGAATAATCAAATGGATTTTCCTAGAAAGTCTAAGGGAAAATGAATTGTTTCCGGCCCTAATTTCTTTTATTGAGATGATCCTTAATGAAGGAAAAATTCACTTGATTGATACATAACATACACGTACACTTACCAAATTCGATATAAAATAAATTTCAAGATATTTCATGTCATGAAGAGATTCTACTTGTCTTGTCTCCTTGAACTAAAGTTTTAAAGAAAAATTTTCGATAACTTCTTGATCCCGCTTACTAGATTAGATTTATCTAGAGAATGTCGATTCTAATGAACGATTCATGAATATGAATGACGAATCCCAAAATTCTATACAATTCTGAAAAACGAACAGATCCCTCGGATCTGATCATTTCGTTATATTGACAATTTCAAAAAACTGATCATACTATGATCATAGTATGAGGGCGGTTGGTCAAGTCGGCCCCCATCGTCTAGTGGTTTAGGACATCTCTCTTTCAAGGAGGCAGCGGGGATTCGAATTCCCCTGGGGGTAGGGTACTACGAAAGGAAGTTGATCATGGATTACCAATAAGCCTAAAAAATAAGCCTAAAATGGATTCTTCCTGGGTCGATGCCCGAGCGGTTAATGGGGACGGACTGTAAATTCGTTGGCAATATGTCTACGCTGGTTCAAATCCAGCTCGGCCCAATAATCCGACAATCTGCCATGAGATGGTATAAACCCCCCTGTCCTTCAGAAAGACCCCATACGAAGATAAAAAAGAATCCAATTTTCTGCTAGATCCCTTAATTTCCCCGGGATTGTAGTTCAATCGGTTAGAGCACCGCCCTGTCAAGGCGGAAGCTGCGGGTTCGAGCCCCGCCAGTCCCGACGGGTCCAATAAATACACCAATTCATTTTTCCAAACGAGTCAAAGGGTGTCGAGTGGCATACTTTCATTCCCAAAGCAAAAAGGAGTCTTTATTTCTTTTTTATTTCCTATTTTTTCCATTTCGCTTTTATTGTTTGTTTAGGTTTGGAACTATGTAATTAATCGAGGCGGAAGGGCAATCTGATGATCCTTCATCAGATGATTGTCCAAGGAAGACACAAGGTAGGTTATAGAAAAAAACAAGGAAACGGATTATAAATAATAAAGGAATTTTGGATTGATTGAGTCAGGAATCGAAACTTTCATTCGCTATGGATAAAAGAACTTCCTATGTTATACTATTCAAGTCTTGACGACGGGTTGATTTCATAGATCATATATTGTTATTCATGCTATTGATCCGATTCAAGATCATCGAGAAGTAATTCATTCATTGAATTTACAGACGAAAGATTGATCATCTCTAGGGGATTAAATCCCGAGTTATTACGAAGTAAAAAAACCGATGAGATTATGGAAGTAAATATTCTTGCATTTATTGCTACTGCACTATTCATTCTAGTTCCTACCGCCTTTCTACTTATCATTTACGTGAAAACAGTCAGTCAAAATGATTAATTCAATTTAATTTTCAAATGAATTTGAATGAAATGAATGAAACCTTCCTTCTGAGTTCTTATCAAAAATTGACGACGTCAAATGCTAAAGGCTTCAAATTTCACGTCATTAACTTAAATGAAAACTTAAATGAAATGAGCGCACTATAATCAATCGGAAGTTTTCTACGAGATAGATAGTATGGTAGAAAGATGATTCTTTCTACTATACTATCTTTGTATAGAAACTTAATCTATAGAGTTGTAATCTAGAACTCGAATAACGAGAAAGGCTTAAGTTTCTATATTCTCTTCATATATGTATATATTAATTCCATATATTGTATGGAATTTACATACCACCCAATTTGCTACATCTATTTGTTCCGATCAATCTGAAATAATTCTTATCTTAAGATTCTAGGGATTCTAATTCCTTTATTTTTTCTAAATAAGGAAGGGAAAACCTCACCTATTTTTAACGCCCGAACCATGCTATGAAATAAGTCAATAAAGCATAAACCGCCCTTCTCAAATTAGAAACCAAGGGGTAAATGTCCAATATGTGACTCGCCCCAGGAAAAATCTTATTATTGCCCAGTCTCTCGTTAG